AACACACTTCCACTGTAGTGTCCGAGTAGATACTGTTACTTTCTCTCGAACCATAGTAATATTATTTGATCAAATCATTGAATTATTTATTTCTCTTGAAATCTCTTCAATGTTTACACACGTCTTTTTTTGGGGGGCCTACAGCCATTATGCGGCATAGGGGTTACATCCCGTATGAAACTTAATAGTATGCCACTTCTACGAATAGCTCTTAATGCCGCATCTCTCCCGAGACCCGGGCCTTTTATCATGACTTCTGCTCGTTGCATACCTTGATCCACCACTGTACGAATAGCATTTCCCGCTGCGGTTTGAGCGGCAAATGGTGTCCCTCTTCTTGTACCCTTGAATCCACAAGTACCGGCGGAGGACCAAGAAATTACTCGACCCCGTACATCTGTAACAGTCACAATGGTATTGTTGAAACTTGCTTGAACATGAATAACTCCCTTTGGTATTCTACGCGCATTCTTACGTGAACCAATACGTCTATTTCTACGTGAACCAATTTTTGGTATAGGTTTTGCCATATTTTATCATCTCATAAATATAAGTCAGAGATATATGGATATATCCATTTCATGTCAAAACAGATCCTAGTTTTTTTTACTGATTTTTTTTACTGATTTTTTGTACATCTGTACATCAGGTCCTTTCGATTTTTGGAGTCCTTTTTGGTTTAAAAAGATTATCCTTGTCTTTGTTTATGTCTCGGGTTGGAACAAATTACTATAATTCGTCCCCGCCTACGGATCAATCGACATTTTTCACAAATTTTACGAACGGAGGCCCTTATTTTCATATTTGTCACTCCTTTTCTTAATTCGGAATCTACTTAATTGATTGGAAGAAAATAAGTTTCTTAAAATTTTTAACTTCGAATTGTATCCCTACGAAAGAATGTTGAAATCAAAAAACCACCTAATTATTTGAGTCTTTACTTTTGAATATACAAATTATATGCCCTTTAGTTGAATCATAAGAACTTACCACAATTTTTATTCTATTTACTGGTAGTATACGTATAAAATTACGTTGAACCTTTCCCGAAGCAAAACCCAGAATTGGATTTTCGTTATCTAAACGAACTCGAAACATACATACCGTTGGGACGTAGTTCAGTAATTAAACCCTCGCGAATCCGTTTTTGTTCTTTCATTCCAGGTAAAATGGCTTTGAAGCATCAACTAATCAAAGAGGCATAATATTAGAAACCTACCCTTTACTCGTTTTTTTTTCACAAATATGAAAGTTCCGCATATAATTCGGCTATCAGAAAGATTACCATATATAACACAAAATTTCCCCGCCGATTCCTTCTATTCGAGCCTCTCGGTCTGTCATTATCCCTCGAGAAGTAGAAAGAATTACAATCCCCATTCCGCCTAAAATTCTCGGAATTCCTTGATAGTTAGAATAAATTCGTAGGCCGGGCCGGCTGATCCGTTTTAAATTTAAAACAGTTCTATATGATCCTTTCCTATTTCTCCTATGTCGTAGGGTTAAAACCAAAAAATATTTATTGCTTTCCTGATGTTTTCTCACGTTTTCAATAAAACCTTCTCGTAAAAGAATTTTAACAATATTTTCAGTCATGTTAGTAGATGGTATTCGAACTGTTCTTTTTTCATTCATGTCAGCATTTCGTATAGAGGTTATTATGTCAGCAATAGTGTCTTTACTCATGATAAACTAAGATTCTTGTTGCCCCCGAATTTGGATATAATCAACATGCTCTATTTCTTTTTTTCTGAATTCATAAATATTTATGAATTTTAAAAGGTATATGCGTGATATACAAACAATCTACTAATTTAATTTAAATTAATCCATTTCATTCAAATACTATAAACTATATCACGGTATTCCCTTATAATACTTCAGGTGCTAATGAAACTATTTTAGTGAAATTTAACTGTCTTAATTCCCGGGGGATCGCGCCAAAAATTCGGGTTCCCTTTGGATTTCCTTCTTGATCAATAACAACTGCAGCATTGTCATCATATCGTATTATCATACCGTTGTCGCGTTTGAGTTCTTTACAAGTACGTACAATTACAGCTCGGATCACTTCTGATCTTTCTAGAGGTGTATTTGGTACTGCTTCTTTGATTACAGCAACAATAACGTCACCAATATGAGCATATCGTCGATTACTAGCCCCTATGATTCGAATACACATCAATTCTCGGGCCCCGCTGTTATCCGCTACGTTCAAATGGGTTTGAGGTTGAATCATATCTTTTTTTTATTGGTTTTGTCTTTTTTAATGTAAAGGGTGAAAAAAAAAAAGAAATATTGTTTGTTCAAAACAAAACAAGAAACCTACAATTGTTTTTTATCAAAAAAATTCTTTCCTTTTGTTCTACATTCCTATCCTATACCGAAAGAATGAATTGAGTTCGTATAGGCATTTTTGATGCCGCTATTGAAATAGCCCTTCTGGCTATATTTTCTGCCACTCCGCTCATTTCATAAAGTATTCTGCCGGGTTTAACAA